AGGAGAAAAACAAAGAATTAAAAATTGCGAATTATGATGAGGAAAAGACGGGGGCGAAAAGAGAGAAGGCCAAAAGAGAGGAAAACGAACGGATAAAAATATCCGAAGCCTGGGATGCCGTCGTATTAGCTCAAGTAATAAGAGGTTGCTTGTTATTAACCCAATCAATTTTTCGAAAATATTTTATATTACCTTCATTGATAATAGTTAAAAACATCGGTCGTATGTTATTATTTCAATCTCCCGAGTGGTCCGAAGATTTAAAGGATTGGAATCGAGAAATGCATGTTAAATGCACCTATAATGGTGTTCAATTATCAGAAACAGAATTTCCGAAAAATTGGTTAACAGACGGTATTCAAATAAAGATCCTATTTCCTTTCTGTCTGAAACCTTGGCGCAAACCTCAAGAAAAGTCTCTTGATAAAGATTCAAAGAAAAATAAAGTAAAAAAATTTTGTTTTTTAACGGTTTGGGGAATGGAAACTGATCTGCCTTTTGGTTCTCCCCGAAAACGATCGTCCTTTTTTAAACCCATTTCGAAAGAACTGAAAAAAAGAATTAGAAAATCTAAAAAATTTGGTTTTATGCTTCTAAGAGTTTTAAAAGAACGAACCAAATTTTTTAGATTTTTAAAGGCCTTAAAAGAAACAAAAAAATGGGTTATTAAAAGTGTTCTATTTATAAAAAAAATAATAAAAGAACTCTTAAAAATAAATCCAACTTTATTATTTGGATTGAGAGAAGTATATGAATCTAGTGAAATTCAAAAACAAAAGGATTCGATAATCAATAATCAGATCGGTGATAAATCGTCTATTCCAATTGGATCCATGAATTGGACAAATTATTCACCGACAGAAAAAAAAATGAAAGATCTAACTGATAGAACAAGCACAATCAGAAAAAAAAGAGAAAAAATTATAAAAGACAAGAAAAAACTCTTTCTAACTCCAGAGAAAAATATTAGACCTAACAAAGCTGGTTCTAATGATAAAAGATTAGCATCACAAAAAAATATTTGGAAAATATTAAAAAGAAGGAATTCTCGATTAATTCGCAAATCACATTATTTTATAAAAGTTTTAATTGAAAGAATATACATACATATTTTTCTACATATTTTTCTATGTCTCATTAATATTCCCATAACGAATACACAATTTTTTATCAAATCAACAAAAAAAATTATTGATAAAGACATTTACAATAAAAAAATTATTGATAAAGACATTTACAATAATGAAAGAAATCAAAAAAGAATTGGTAAAACAAATCAAAATAAAATTGACTTTATTTCGATTATAAAAAAGTCAGTTTCTAATATTAGTAATAAGAGTTCGCAGCTTTTTTGTGATTTCTCCTACTTATCACAAGCATATGTATTTTACAAATTATCACAAACCCAAGTTATTAACTTGTATAAGTTAAGATCTGTCTTTCAATATAACGGAACATCTCTTTTTCTTAAGAACGAAAGAAAAGATTTTTTTGAAGCACACGAAATATTTCATTATGAATTAAGACCTAAGAAACTTCCTAATTCTGGAATGAATCAATGGAAAAACTGGTTAAGGAGTCATTATCAATATAAATATTTATCTCCAATTTTATGGTCTAGATTAGTGCCACAAAAGTGGCGAAATAGAATAAATCAACATTGTGTGGTTAAAAATCAAAATAATGATTTAAACAAATGGGATTTGGCTCAAAAAGATCAATTAATTCATTACAGCAAACAAAATGATTATGAAGCAGACTCTTTACCAAATCAAAAAGAAAGTTTTAAAAAACACTATAGATATGACCTTTTAGCATATAAATCTATTAATTATGAAGATAAGAAGGACTCATCTATTTATGGATTACCATTACAAATAAATAATAACCAAGATATTTCTGATAATTACAACACGCAGAAACGAAAATTTTTTGATATACTGGGGGATATCCCTATCAATAATTACCTAGACGGAGATGATATTATGTATATAGAGTCTAAAAAAAAAAAACCGGATAGAAAATATTTTGATTGGAAAATTCTCCATTTTTGCTTTAAAAATAGAAAGAAGTTCGATATTGAGGCCTGGATCAACACCAGTATCGACAGTAATAAAAATACCAAGGCCGGGTCGAATATTTTTCAAATAATTGAAATTGATAAGAATAAAGGTCTTTTTTATCTCACACAAGGTCAAGAAATCAAACCATCCAATCAAAAAGGTTTTTTTTTTGATTGGATGGGAATGAATGAAGAAATACTAAATCGTTCCATATCGAATCTGGAATCTTGGTTCTTCCCAGAATTTGTGCTACTTTATAATACATATAAAATGAAAGCGTGGGTTATACCAATCAAATTACTTCTTTTAAATTTTAATGGAAATAAAAATTATAGTAAAAATGGAAATAGCAATAAAAAGCAAAAAGGGAATTTTTTTATACCATCCAATGAAAAAAAACTTTTTAAATTAGAGAATCGAAATCGAGAAGAAAAAGAATCCGCAGAACAAATAGATCTTGTATCAAATGTACAAAACCAAGTAAATCTTGAATCAGTCTTATCAAACCACGAAAAAGATATTGAAGAAGATTATGCAGCAGTATCAAACTCAGACATGCAAAAATGTACAAAGAACAAGCAATTCAAGAATCACACGCAAGCGGAACTCGATTTCTTCCTAAAAAGATATTTGCTTTTTCAACTGAGATGGGATGATTTTTTAAATAAAAAAATGATCAATAATATCAAGGTATATTGTCTTTTGCTTAGGCTGATAAATCCAAGAGAAATTTTTATATCTTCTATTCAAAGGGGAGAAATGAGTCTGGATCTAATACCGGTTCATAAAAATTTAACTCTTCCAGAATTGATGAAAAGAGGTCTTTTTATTATCGAACCAATTCGTCTGTCTGTAAAAAATGATGGACAATTTTTTATGTATCAAACTATAGGTATTTCATTGGTTCATAAGAGTAAGTTCCAAACAAATCAAAGATACCGAGAAGAAAAATATGTTGATAATAAGAATCTTGATAAATTCAGCGCAAGATATCAAAAGATGATTGGAAATAAAGACAAAAATCATTATGATTTGTTTGTTCCTGAAAATATTTTATCGCCTAGGTGTCGTAGAAAATTTAGAATTCTAATTTGTTTCAATTTGAGAAAGAGGAGTGGTACGACTAGAAATCCGGGATTTTGCAATGGCAACAGCTGGAATAACTTTTTGGATGAAAACACATATCTTGATAGAGATAAAAATCAATTAATTAAATTAAAAAAATTAAAGTTCTTTCTCTGGCCCAATTATCGATTAGAAGATTTAGCTTGTATGAATCGCTATTGGTTTGATAACAATAATGGTAGTTGTTTCAGTATGTTAAGGATACATATGTATCCACGATTGAAAATTCGTTGATATCCCATTTTTTATATCTTTACTAGATCTAGTATATGTTTTTATATATCCTTACTAGATCTAGTATATGAAAGTAAACAAATGCACATATGCAATGGTGTACATTACATTCTCATACATGAATAGGGGATTTAGAAATGACTCAAAATAATGTTTTTCTTTTTTATTTTAGGTCTAATCTCTTTTGTGATTTGTGAATCCAAAAATATACCTATTTCTATCCCCTATATCCAATTGAAAATTAGATTTTTTATTGATATTGACTAAGTTCATTTTATACACTAGATATCCCTAACGAAATTAAGATTATTTCGTATACCCGATTAAAATGACCAGCATTATATTATTATTCTAATTCTATTATTATTACTGATGGGTAAAATTCAAAAAAATAAAAAAGGGGGGGATAAGATTTTGTTTTATGGTAAAAAACTTATTCATTTCAGTTATTTCTCAAAAAGGAGAAAATAGGGGATCTGTTGAATTTCAAGTATTCAGTTTCACCAATAAGATCCGAAGACTTACTTCACATTTGGAATTGCACAGAAAAGACTATTTATCTCAGAGAGGTCTACGGAAAATTCTGGGAAAACGGCAACGGTTGCTGTCTTATTTGGCAAAGAAAAATAGAGTACGTTATAAAGAATTAATTGGTCAGTTGGGTATTCGGGAGACAAAAATTCGTTAATTTTAAGAGTCCTTTTGAATTATTTGATTTAGTAGATCTTGAATTTTGATAAACTTCTTTTCGGTTTCAGGAAGAATGAATCGGGGGAAAACCTATGAATGTACCAGCGACAAGAGAAGACCTCATGATAGTCAATATGGGTCCTCATCACCCATCAATGCACGGTGTTCTTCGACTCATCGTTACGTTAGATGGTGAAGATGTTATTGACTGTGAACCAATACTGGGTTATTTGCACAGAGGGATGGAAAAAATTGCAGAAAACCGAACAATTATACAATATTTGCCTTATGTAACACGTTGGGATTATTTAGCTACTATGTTTACAGAAGCAATAACCGTAAACGCACCAGAGCAGTTGGGAAATATTCAAATACCTAAAAGAGCCAGCTATATTAGAGTAATTATGTTGGAGTTGAGTCGTATAGCTTCTCATTTATTATGGCTTGGACCTTTTATGGCAGATATTGGTGCACAGACTCCTTTCTTCTATATTTTCAGAGAAAGAGAATTAGTCTATGATCTATTCGAAGCTGCCACCGGCATGAGAATGATGCATAATTATTTTCGTATAGGAGGAGTAGCTGCCGATCTACCGCATGGATGGATAGATAAATGTTTGGATTTCTGCAATTATTTTTTAACAGGGGTTGCTGAATATCAAAAACTTATTACGCGTAATCCTATTTTTTTAGAACGAGTTGAGGGAGTGGGCATTATTGGTGTAGAAGAAGCAATAAATTGGGGTTTGTCAGGACCAATGCTACGAGCTTCCGGAATGCAATGGGATCTTCGTAAAGTTGATCATTATGAGTGTTATGACGAATTTGATTGGGAAGTCCAATGGCAAAAAGAAGGAGATTCATTATCTCGTTATTTAGTAAGAATTG